AAATTCGAATCGCCAAAAAAAAATTTCCAAATATTAAAAAGCAGAAATACTCGAGTAATATGGAAATTCCATTATTTTCTAAAATTATTCATTCAAAGATTATACATGGATCTATTTTTATCTATCATTAATATTCCTAGAATTACTACACAACTCTTTCTTGAATCAACAAACAAATTGATTGAGAAATTCATCTCCAATAATGAAATAAATCAAGAAAAAATTAATAATAAAAAAAAAATTCACTTTATCTTTATTTCGACTATAAAAAAATCACTTTCTAATATTAGTAAGAAAAATTCACATATTTTTTGTGATTTATCCTACTTGTCACAAGCATATGTATTTTACAAATTATCACAAACCCAAGTTATTAATTTGTCTAAATTTAGATCTGTTCTTCAATATAACACAACGTCTTGGTTACTTAAGACTAAAATAAAGGACTATTTTAAAACACTAGGAATATTTCATTCGGAATTAAAACATAAGAAACTTCAGAGTTATAGAATCAATCAATGGAAAAACTGGTTAAGATGGCATTATCAATACGATTTATCTCAGATTAGATGGTCTAGATTAATGCCAAAAAAATGGCGAACTAGGGTTAATCAAAGTTGTATGGCTCAAAATAAAAATAGAAACTTAAACAAATGGAATTCATATGAAAAAGACCAATTAATTCATTACAAAAAAGAAAATGATTCGGAACTCTATTCATTAGCAAACCAAAAAGATAATTTTCAAAAATGTTATAGATATGGTCTTTTAGCATATAAATCGATTAATTATGAAAATAAAAGTGACTCATTTTTTTCTAGATTACCCTTTCAAGTAAAGAAAAACTTAGAAATTTCGTATAATTCCAACACGTCCAAACACAACTTTGTTGATATGCCCGGCAATCTTCATATCAATAATTATCTAAGAAAGGGGAATATTCTAGATATAGAAAGAAATCTCGATAGAAAATATTTTGATTGGAAAATTATCCATTTTTCTCTTAGACAAAAAGGAGATATTGAAGCCTGGGTTAAGATCGATACCAACAGTAATCCAAATACTAAAATTGGTATTAATAATTATCAAATAATTGATAAAATTGAGAAAAAAGGGGTTTTTTATCTTACAACTCATCAAAATCCAGAAAAAACTCAAAAAAATTCGAAAAAAGTCTTTTTTGATTGGATGGGAATGAATGAAAAAATATTTAATCGTCCCATATTGAATCTGGAATTTTGGTTCTTCCCAGAATTTGTACTACTTTATAATGTCTATAAAATAAAACCGTGGATTATACCAAGCAAATTCCTTCTTTTTAATTTGAATACAAATGAAAATGTTAGTCAAAATAAAAACCAAAAACAAAACTTTTTTCTACCATCAAATAAAAAAATAAAGAATCGAAGTCAAGAAGCAAAAGAACCCACAAGTCAAAGAGAGCGTGGATCAGATATAGAAAACAAAGGAAATCTGAGCCCTGTTTTTTCAAAACATCAAAACGATCTGGAAAAAGATTACGTGGAATCAGACACAAAAAAGGGTCAAAATAGAAAACAATACAAAAGCAACACGGAAGCAGAACTAGATTTGTTCTTGAAACGTTATTTGCTTTTTCAATTGAGATGGAACGATGCTTTGAATCAAAGAATGCTCGAAAATATCAAGGTATATTGTCTCCTGCTTCGACTGATAAATCCAACCAAAATTACTATATCGTCAATTCAAAGGAGAGAAATGAGTTTGGATATAATGCTGATTCAGGCAAATTTACCTCTTACAGACTTGATGAAGAAGGGGGTATTGATTATCGAACCTATTCGGTTGTCTGTAAAACATAATGGACAATTTATTATGTATCAAACCATAGGTATTTCATTGGTTCATAAAAGTAAACACCAAACTAATCAAAGATACCGAGAACAAAGATATGTTGATAAAAAGAATTTTGACGAATTCATTCTGCAACCTCAAACTCAAAGAATAAATCCAGAAAAAACTCATTTTGATTTGCTTGTTCCTGAAAATATTTTATGGTCTAGACGTCGTAGAGAATTGAGAATTCGAAGTTTTTTTAATTCTTTGAATTGGAATGTCGTCGATAGAAATTCAGTATTTTGCAACGAAACCAATGTAAAAAACTGGAGTCAATTTTTGGGTGAACGGAAACCCCTTTATAAAGATAAAAATGAATTAATTAAATTTAAGTTCTTTCTTTGGCCTAATTATCGATTAGAAGATTTAGCTTGTATGAATCGTTATTGGTTTGATACCAATAATGGTAGCCGTTTCAGTATCTTAAGAATACATATGTATCCACGATTGAAAATTAATTGATAGTACTATATACCCTGTCTCGTATAGAGTATCTGAAAGCAAACAAATGCAAACATGCCTTGTTTTACATCTCATTCGAATCTAATTCGAGTAGACAATACTAAATCAATAAAATAAGGTATTGATTAGATCTAGAAATGAATCAACAGAATCTTCTTCATTTTAGGATTTTAGGTTTCAATTATTCGCTTTTGTGACTGAAAAAAACGTACCTACCACCTTTTTGGATTCCTATCTGAATCAAATTTAAAATTTGATTAATTTATTAGAATTGCTAAAATTAGAGGTTCATAAAGAAATTAAGTCTATATACCACGTTCAAATTACTGGCATTATTATTACTGATCAATAAAATTCGAAAAAATCCATATCTGTAAAATAAAGAAAGGGGAAATTCATTTATGGTAAAAAATTCTGTCATTTCAGTTATTTCTCAAGAAGAAAAGAAAGGATCTGTTGAATTTCAAGTATTCAATTTCACCAATAAGATACGTAAACTTACTTCACATTTAGAATTGCACAAAAAAGACTATTTATCTCAGAGAGGTTTGAAGAAAATTTTGGGAAAACGTCAACGACTGCTAGCTTATTTGGCAAAAAAAAATAGAGTACGTTATAAAGAATTAATTAATCAGTTGGACATTCGAGAGACAAAAATTCGTTAATTTGATTAATTTGAAGAGTTATTTCATTTTCACTTATATGTTTCGATTAAATTTTGATGAACTTCTTTTCACTTTCAGTAATTCATGGAAGAATGAATCGTTAAAAAACTTATGACTGCACCAACTACAAGAAAAGACCTCATGATAGTCAATATGGGGCCTCAGCACCCATCAATGCACGGTGTTCTTCGACTCATCGTTACTCTAGATGGTGAAGATGTTGTTGACTGCGAACCAATATTGGGTTATTTACATAGAGGGATGGAGAAAATTGCGGAAAACCGAACAATTATACAATATTTGCCTTATGTAACACGTTGGGATTATTTAGCTACTATGTTCACAGAAGCAATAACCCTAAATGGACCCGAACAATTAGGCAATATTCAAGTACCTAAAAGGGCTAGCTATATCAGAGTCATTATGTTGGAGTTGAGTCGGATAGCTTCTCATTTGTTATGGCTCGGTCCTTTTATGGCGGATATTGGTGCACAGACCCCTTTCTTCTATATTTTTCGAGAAAGAGAATTGATATATGACCTATTCGAAGCTGCCACCGGTATGCGAATGATGCATAATTATTTTCGTATTGGAGGAGTGGCTGCCGATCTACCCTATGGCTGGATAGATAAATGTTTGGATTTTTGCGATTATTTTTTAACAGGGGTGGCTGAGTATCAAAAACTTATTACCCGGAATCCTATTTTTTTAGAACGAGTTGAAGGCGTAGGCATTATTGGGAGAGACGAGGCATTAAATTGGGGTTTATCGGGACCAATGCTACGAGCTTCCGGAATAGAATGGGATCTTCGTAAAGTTGATCATTATGAGTCTTACGACGAATTTGATTGGCAGGTTCAATGGCAACGAGAAGGGGATTCATTAGCTCGTTATTTAGTACGAATCGGTGAAATGACAGAATCCATAAAGATTATTCAACAGGCTCTGGAAGGAATTCCAGGAGGGCCTTACGAAAATTTAGAAATGCGACGTTTTGACAGATTAAAAGATCCTGAATGGAATGATTTTGAATATCGGTTTATTAGTAAAAAGCCTTCTCCAACTTTTGAATTGTCGAAACAAGAACTTTATGTGAGAGTTGAAGCCCCAAAAGGAGAATTGGGGATTTTTCTGATAGGAGATCAGAGCGTTTTTCCTTGGAGATGGAAAATTCGCCCACCAGGTTTTATCAATTTGCAAATTCTTCCTCAGTTAGTTAAAAGAATGAAATTGGCTGATATTATGACAATACTAGGTAGCATAGATATCATTATGGGAGAAGTTGATCGTTGAAATGATAATTGATACAACAGAAATAGAGACTATCAATTCTTTTTCCAAATTGGAATCCTTAAAAGAAGTCTATGGGATCATATGGATGCTTGTCCCTATTGTGACTCTTGTATTAGGAATCACAATAGGTGTACTAGTAATTGTTTGGTTAGAAAGAGAAATATCTGCAGGAATACAACAACGTATCGGGCCTGAATATGCCGGCCCTTTAGGAATTCTTCAAGCTCTAGCAGATGGGACAAAACTACTTTTGAAAGAGAACCTTATTCCATCTACAGGAGATACTCGTTTATTCAGTATCGGGCCATCCATAGCAGTAATATCTATCTTTCTAAGTTATTCAGTAATTCCTTTTGGTGATCACCTTGTTCTAGCCGATCTTAGTATTGGTGTTTTTTTTTGGATTGCCATTTCAAGTATTGCTCCCGTTGGACTTCTTATGTCGGGGTATGGATCAAATAATAAATATTCCTTTTTAGGTGGTCTCCGGGCAGCTGCTCAATCAATTAGTTATGAAATACCATTAGCTCTATGTGTGTTATCAATATCTCTACGTGTGATTCGGTGAGACCTAAAATTTAGCCAAATTCTTTTCTTTCTAGAAACAAGGATAAAAAGATTTGATTGACTATATATATTTTTCTTCAGCATTTGAGTTGATGAACTAAACCAGATAGTTATATGAGTGAAAGAAAACGGCTTCTAAATTTGCAGTAAAAAAGTTGAGTCTCATTTCCTATGTACAAGAATCAAATGGTGAAAAAAGTAAACATAAGCAAGATAGATTGTTTACCCCAAGATTCGTGAATTGTCATGATAGCTTGAAGCGGGTTCAAAAGACCAACTCTATGGAGTTTTTACTGTCTATTACCATAGATGGATTTCCACAATGGGAGGTTGAAACAAAAAATGAGTGGATGGTTAGGAAGACCAAGATACACAAAGGATTAGTAATTGAGATTATGTAAGTTATCCAAGAGGATATTTCTGTACATAAAAGGAATTCAAATTGGGGCTTTACATTCGTAGAAATGATCAAGAAGTACTCCCCATGATTCTGATCCAGAGTATGTTCCTATCCACTGAGTAAGTAACTAACTATCAAGAACGAAGTAATCTTTTACTTTGGTTAAAGGCCCTTTTTCTGAGAAAGGAGAATAGGAATGAAATAAAAAAATCGAAATAGAAAGAAAAGAATCGAATTGCAAAAGCAAAAAGGAGGGATGTCTTTTTTTTTTCTTCCTTTTTTCTTTTTTTGTTTTTATTCTTTCTTTCCTATAATTCAATTTTGATTTCTATTTAGAGAGATAAAATTTTTGTCATGATTCATGAACTAATGTACTCTCTAATTTTTTTCGTAATTGAAAATTCGAGGTTGAAATGTATATGTGATATTGCTATAAAGCACATTTTTTTTTATTTAATGATAAGGTTATTAATCAACAAAGAAAAATGAAAATTCTTAAAAGATGAGATAAATTCAGAAGCACTTATTTATTAGTTTTAAATATAGCAGACAGAATTCCATTGGTCTAATTTGGGACCTTAGGATAGATTTTGACTCTATCTGACAAACATATCAAGATAAAGAATAGGAAAGGGCCCTTAGATTTATTTGTGACCTCTGAGGAGCCGTATGAGGTGAAAATCTCACGTACGGTTCTGTAATAGCGATGGGCACAGTGATGTAATCATCGACTATGATTATCTAACAGTTCAAGTACAGTTGATATAGTGGAAGCGCAGTCAAAATATGGTTTTTGGGGGTGGAATTTGTGGCGTCAACCCATCGGGTTTATCGTTTTTCTAATTTCTTCTCTCGCCGAGTGTGAAAGATTACCTTTTGATTTACCAGAAGCAGAAGAAGAATTAGTAGCAGGGTATCAAACCGAATATTCAGGTATCAAATTTGGTTTATTTTACATTGCTTCATATCTGAATCTACTAGTTTCTTCATTATTTGTAACAGTTCTTTACTTGGGAGGTTGGAATCTTTCTATTCCGTACATATTTGTTCCTGAGCTATTTGGCATAAATAAAGGGGGTAAAGTCTTTGGAACACTAATTGGTATCTTTATCACATTAGCCAAAACTTATTTGTTTTTGTTCATTCCTATTGCAACAAGATGGACTTTACCGAGGCTGAGAATGGACCAACTATTAAATCTTGGGTGGAAATTTCTTTTACCGATTTCTCTAGGTAATCTATTATTGACAACCTCGTCCCAACTTCTTTCACTGTAAAAGACCACAATATCCTAGATTCACGACTTGTCTCAAACAAGAGAAAGAAACAAGCATAAAATCTTTTTTATAGATATTCAACATATGCTCCCTATGATAACTGAATTCATAAATTATGGTCAACAAACAATACGAGCCGCCAGATACATCGGCCAAGGTTTCATGATTACCCTGTCCCACGCAAATCGTTTACCTGTAACTATTCAATACCCCTACGAAAAATTGATCACATCGGAACGTTTCCGAGGACGAATACACTTTGAATTTGATAAATGCATTGCTTGTGAAGTATGTGTGCGTGTATGTCCTATAGATTTACCCGTTGTTGATTGGAAGTTGGAAACTGATATTCGAAAGAAACGATTGCTTAATTACAGTATTGATTTTGGAATCTGTATATTTTGTGGTAATTGCGTTGAGTATTGCCCAACAAATTGTTTATCAATGACCGAAGAATATGAACTTTCTACTTATGATCGTCACGAATTGAATTATAATCAAATCGCTTTGGGTCGCTTACCAATGTCAGTAATTGATGATTACACAATTCGAACAATTTCGAATTTACCTCAAATAAACAATGAATAAACCCTTAATTCGATTCAAAAAAATTACGAATTACGAAGGCTTAGTTCGGATCTAAAACAATGAGATTTTTGCTTGGGCAATTCAAACGAGTGGTTGCTTAATGACACTCCTAGCTTAATTTAGATTGAAAACAAAACCGATTTCAATATTATATATTATAATAGTAATGGTTTCAAAGTAGATAAATGATATCAAAAATAGATAGGTTTAAACTACTCTTTCGACGAATAAAGAATGGATAGTGGTCCAATAAAATAAAACCATCTACGTCAATTCCTACCCATTAGACTTTCATTCAATTAACAATTTCAAAGTATCATAAAAAATAGAAAAACTGCTTTTTTCCTGGTCAGGTCAATAAAGTCATGAAATT